TGCTATCGGACATTTTTTTTTTGATTTGGTACTTTTACAAAATTTCGACATATTTCACTTTATTATGATTATGAGAATCAATCCTACTACTTCTGGTCCGGTGGTTTCCACACTTGAAGAAAAAAACCTAGGTCGTATCGATCAAATTATTGGCCCCGTACTGGATGTCCTTTTTTCCCCGGGCAAGATGCCTAATATTTATAACGCTTTGGTAGTTACGAGCCAAGATACTGTCGGTCAGAAAATTAATGTGACTTGTGAGGTACAACAATTATTAGGAAATAATAGAGTTAGAGCTGTCGCTATGAGTGCTACGGATGGTCTGACGAGAGGGATGGAAGTGATTGACACGGGAGCTCCTCTAAGTGTTCCAGTCGGCGGAGCTACTCTCGGACGAATTTTCAACGTTCTTGGAGAGCCTGTTGATGATTTAGGTCCTGTAGATACTCGCACAACATCTCCTATTCATAGATCTGCGCCTGCCTTTATACAGTTAGATACAAAATTATCAATCTTTGAAACAGGAATTAAAGTAGTGGATCTTTTAGCTCCCTATCGTCGTGGAGGAAAAATCGGTCTATTTGGGGGAGCTGGAGTAGGTAAAACAGTACTCATCATGGAATTGATCAACAACATTGCCAAAGCTCATGGGGGCGTATCCGTATTTGGCGGAGTAGGCGAACGTACTCGTGAAGGAAATGATCTCTACATGGAAATGAAAGAATCCGGAGTAATTAATGAAAAAAATATTGCAGAATCGAAAGTAGCTCTAGTCTATGGTCAAATGAATGAACCGCCGGGAGCTCGTATGAGAGTTGGTTTGACTGCCCTAACCATGGCGGAATATTTCCGGGATGTTAATGAACAAGACGTGCTTCTATTCATCGACAATATCTTTCGTTTCGTCCAAGCAGGCTCAGAAGTATCCGCCTTATTGGGGAGAATGCCTTCCGCAGTGGGTTATCAACCTACCCTTAGTACAGAAATGGGTTCTTTGCAAGAAAGAATTACTTCTACAAAAGAGGGATCCATAACTTCGATCCAAGCAGTTTATGTACCTGCGGATGATTTGACCGACCCTGCTCCTGCCACGACATTTGCACATTTAGATGCTACTACCGTACTATCCAGGGGATTAGCCGCCAAAGGTATTTATCCAGCAGTAGATCCTTTAGATTCTACGTCAACTATGTTACAACCTCGGATCGTTGGCGAGGAACATTACGAAACTGCGCAAAGAGTTAAGCAAACTTCACAACGTTACAAAGAACTTCAGGACATTATAGCTATCCTTGGGTTGGACGAATTATCCGAAGAGGATCGTTTAACTGTAGCAAGAGCACGAAAAATTGAGCGTTTCTTATCACAACCCTTCTTCGTGGCAGAAGTATTTACTGGTTCTCCAGGAAAATATGTTGGTCTTGCGGAAACAATTAGGGGGTTTCAACTGATCCTTTCCGGAGAATTAGACGGTCTTCCCGAGCAGGCCTTTTATTTGGTGGGTAACATCGATGAAGCTACCGCGAAAGCTATCAACTTAGAAGTGGAGAACAAATTGAAGAAATGACCTTAAATCTTTGTGTACTGACTCCTAATCGAATTATTTGGGATTCGGAAGTAAAAGAAATCATTTTATCTACGAATAGTGGCCAAATTGGCGTATTACCAAACCACGCCCCTATTGCCACAGCTGTAGATATAGGTCTATTGAGAATACGCCTCAACAACCAATGGTTAACGGTGGCTCTAATGGGCGGTTTCGCTAGAATAGGTAATAATGAGATCACTATTTTAGGAAATGATGCGGAAATGAGTACTGACATTGATCCGCAAGAAGCTCAAAAAACTCTTGAAATAGCTGAAGCTAACTTAAGTAGAGCTGAGGGTAAGAAACAAGCAATTGAGGCGAATCTGGCTCTCAGACGGGCTAGGACACGAGTAGAGGCAATTAATAATATTTCCTACTAGTCAATACATCACATCAAACTAATCAAAAGAGGTTTTTTATCATTTTAAAAGTAGAAGTTCTTTAGTATACACCACATTTTGATTCTACTAATTTAACACAATCAAGTCTAATCTGATACAAAAAAAAAAAAAAAGAATAAGATGGGTAGAAAAACTTATTAGATACCGTTGACTCTGGTATCTAATAGGTTCTACCTACTATTGGATTTGAACCAATGACTCCCGCCGTATGAAAGCAATACTCTAACCACTGAGTTAAGTAGGTCATTTATCACCAAAAAAGGACCCATCACTTCGGGAATTATAGATGGAATAATATTTCTAAGCAATACCAATCCGTTAACAGTAAATGGATCAAAGAACTATCATGTGGAATTATGGAATATCCATCTTGACAAGAAATTATCTATATGTTAATATATCTATGACAAGGGCTATAGCTCAGTTAGGTAGAGCACCTCGTTTACACGTGCGCCAACGCTTTTCAAGGGAGCCAATTATGCAATGAACATAATTTCAATTATTGATAAATTGATGTCTTACTCCATAGATTCGAGTGAACAAGAGAACAATAGCCTGACAAATATTTGGTTCGGTACGATTCAGGTGCAAATTCAGATGCCAAATAGAACCCGCCATCGATTTGATAGTTGATAAGGTTAATACCCAGTCCATTCAATGCCAGGCATAATGAGTATAAGGGCCTCAAAATAACCTCTTTTCGTTCTATGAGCTTTAAGGTGTATGAAGTCTCATATTTCACTCTTGCAGCGGAGCGGTAGAGACTCCATTTAACTTAAGTTGATCCAGGCCGGAGGCAGACCTAAGTCAAGGTACCCCTTCTTTGAAAACTTTGGTATTGCTCCGAGATAAGAATATAAATAACGAATCAGAGCACATGGAGCCATCTCATTATCTTCTTATTTTCCTGTAAAAGAAAGACAAAATATGGTGGACTAACTGATCTTTACATCAGTTAATGAAAGAGCCCAATGCAACAAAATGCATGTTGGGTCTTTGAAACAGTTCGAATCATTTTGATAATAAGAAGTTTGATCTGTTTTACCGAGAAGGTCTACGGTTCGAGTCCGTATAGCCCTACTAAATTTTAGTTTTAGTATAGACATTCTATTTTCATTTAGTAGAGGTTTTATTTCCTAATTAGTACTTGTTTATGGATTGGCCGGTTGCTTGGTCCATAGAAATAAAAGTATTACCACATGTTGATGTAAGTACATAGGAAGACAAAAATAAAAACAACAATAATTCATTTCAATAAAAAAAACGGTATTTGTAAAATCTCGGACAAAATGAACAGACTTCTTCATTCATTTTCGTGGATGAATTACATATGACTTTTTCCTCTTTTCCTGTCCATGATCAAAGAGTTAGTGATACACTTTTTTGTTGGTATCCCCAATATCGGTTAATTTATGAAGGGAAAATCATGGCACGATGCTGCCTAAAAACTCCAACCGGACCCAACCAAATAAAATCTTAAGTCACATGGATCTAAAACCTATTATTTTTTTGGTCTTGTATTTTATTTTTGGTCAGTCTTAGTCTTACTAAGTGTTATTGTCGTAACAAAAAAAACAAGTCTTTTGGTTCATTCCAAATCGAAATCTTTCTATCTTTCTTTAATACTAATACTCGAGATTGGTACGAAATGGAATCATTATTTCACTCTAATTCTTTTGGTATAGAATAGAAAGATATTAGTTTCTATATGTAAAAGTTCCTCACAACCCAAGGCGAATTGAATCAATTCAGAAAAATAGAAATTCAATCTAGGACTTAGGAAAGAAGATAAAATATTATGATCGTTCGATGCATTATATTCTATTTACGTATTCGTATCGAATCAATAGAAGCAATGATTTTCTACCTGAATTTTGATGAAAAGAAAAAAGACTTTAAATTGAAATGAAATATAAAATATAATAATACTAGAACTAGAAATCCCTAGACATTTTCCTCTATATAACCACTATAACCACTGCAATTTTTTCATTTTCATTACATTATATCACTATTATTTCATTTTATACTTTCATACTATGGATTTCATATTCATATATAATCAATATATAACTATATAAACTATATAATATATAACATACTTATAATAATTATATAACTATAACATAGTTATACTACTTAACTATTACTATATAATTACTATATAGTATAAGTAGTATTAGTATTTAATTAAAGAAACCGAGCGAGAAAGTTTTGTTTGTGTAAGAGCATCTTATGTCTACATCAAAATCATATCTAATATAGAAGTGAAAAAAAAAAAATGTAAGTGGGATTCTGTTGAATAAATCTTTAAACAAGATATGCCCCACATCAAATAAACTCTAAACTAGACAATTTGATCAAAATCAGTTCTTGTTTCGCCTAAGAAGTTCTGTATGAATTGCCAATTCCAATTCGAATGGAATAATTCAGCCTATTCCACATTAATAGGAGTTCATTTATGTTTCTGCTTCACGAATATGATATTTTCTGGGTATTTCTGATAATATCAAGCCTTATTCCTATCTTAGCATTTTTTATTTCCGGAGTTTTAGCGCCTATTAGTAAAGGACCAGAGAAGCTCTCTAGTTATGAATCGGGTATAGAACCCATGGGGGACGCTTGGTTACAATTCCGAATACGCTATTACATGTTTGCTCTAGTTTTTGTTGTTTTTGATGTTGAAACAGTCTTTCTTTATCCATGGGCAATGAGTTTCGATGTATTGGGTATATCTGTATTTATAGAAGCTTTCATTTTCGTACTTATCCCAATTGTTGGTTCAGTTTATGCATGGCGAAAAGGAGCATTAGAATGGTCTTAACTGAATATTCAGACAATACAAATAAAAAGGAAGGAAAAGATTACATTGAGACAGTTATAAATTTCATTGAGTTTCCATTACTTGACCAAACAACATCCAATTCAATTATTTCAACTACATCGAATGATCTTTCGAATTGGTCAAGACTCTCCAGTTTATGGCCACTTCTTTACGGTACCAGTTGTTG